ATAAAAGCCAGACTAAGCAATAAAGTACCTCGTATTTTACCCTCTGCTTCTGGTTGTCTCGCGATACCTTCTACGGCTTGGCCCGCAGCAGTCCCTTGTCCAACTCCCGGTCCAATAGAAGCCAGCCCTACAGCCAATCCAGCAGCAATAACGGAAGCAGCAGAAATCAGTGGATTCATGGTAAGCTCCTCGTATAAAAATAAAGAAATGGTTAATGATACAAGCAACCAATGAATTATGGCTTATTATTCCATTACTAAGATCCATCCAATCTAAATAACTATGAACTACAAATTTTAAGTAATGAGATTATTGAATGAGCAGAACTATTTAGATCTCGCGTTTTTAGTTCCTATCCATCGGATCTAGTTCTTCCATTTCATTATTTATTTGTTCCGAGCCATTCTTTCAATTACAATTATGATTATGCATATGCACTCTTTTTCTTCTATATGCTTGATTTCATCTGTTTATTCATTCGGCGGGGCCCAAAAAGTCTTTCTATTGTAATTTTTAATTCCTATCTAAAATCGCGATGGGGTAGAAAAGTCAATAAGATATATGGATAGTTCATATATAACTAATAAGGATCTAATATCACATATACATGATTTCTTCCATAACGTAAACCAAAAATTCAAATCTTATATTCAACCCGATTCTAGAATCATTCTTTGAAACATATAGAAGGGTTTACTTATAGACATTAAAAAAATTATGTATATCCAGTTCGACCCCACCCCTAACCCATTTAGACATTAAAAAAATTATGTATATCCAGTTCGACCCCACCCCTAACCCATTTTTTATGAATCTCGTTTGTAAATTATTAGTTCCTTTTATTTATCATTATCCCGCATTAATACAAACATGAATACAAACGAACTAATTTCTTAGTCTGAATCCTTACATATTACATATCAATAAATATAAATATTTGAGATCCAATTGCATGCAATGAATTTGAATTTGGATCAATATCAACCATTGAATTGAAAATCAAACGAAATGAGAATAGTTCCACAAAAACATTCATTTTTTTATCACACATTGGAACTGGATAGCATAACAATTCTTATCCAAATTATGTATGAATCATAACATAATAAGGATTGACTGAACAAATATATAGAAATAGATAGAATGAATATTGAGGTGAGGGGAGTATGGCATAAGTGGCCCAAACAGAAATCTTTGGAAAAGCTTTTTTTTTTAGATCTGCTTCCTTCTTTTTTGACAACTGAATTCCATATCGTAATCTTTTTTACTACTACTCTAAATCATATATACCCGATATTGTATTTTTTTTTCCAGAATGTATTATCTGAACCGCCCATACATTGCGTTGGTATAACTAAAAAAGAATATTTTGAAAGCTAGTCAATGATGGCCCTCCATGGATTCCCCTATATAAGCCGCCGCTAAGGTTGCGAAAATAAGAGCTTGAATACCGCTTGTAAATAATCCAAGAAACATGACAGGTATAGGAACTACTGAAGGGACTAAAGAAACAAGAACAACAACTACTAATTCATCAGCCAATATATTACCAAAAAGTCGAAAACTAAGTGATAAGGGTTTTGTGAAATCTTCTAGAATATTGATTGGTAAAAGTATTGGAGTTGGTTGAATATATTTACCGAAATAACCCAATCCCTTTTTTGTAAGACCCGCATAGAAATAGGCTACTGACGTAGGTAAAGCTAAAGCAACAGTAGTATTTATATCATTCGTGGGTGCGGCTAACTCCCCATGAGGTAACTGTATGATTTTCCAAGGTAAAAGAGCCCCCGACCAGTTGGAAACAAAAATAAATAAAAACATAGTTCCAATAAAAGGAACCCAAGGGCCATATTCTTCTCCAATTTGAGTTTTGCTCAAGTCTCGAATGAATTCAAGGACATATTCGAAAAAATTCTGACCGTCAGTCGGAATGGTTTGTGGATTCCGAACAGCTATAGTAGCAGAACCTAATAAGATAGCAATTACGAACCAAGAAGTAATAAGTACTTGGGCATGAACTTGGAAATCTCCTATTTGCCAATAGAAATGTTGGCCTACTTCTACACCGGAGATATCGTATAACCTTTTTAGTGTGTTGATGGAACATGGTAGAACATTCATATTGCCCTCTGACATAAATAGAACTTAAAAAGGAATTATTTTTATTTAACCATCTCTTTATTGATTCGCCTACTTTAACTGAATTGTATATTTCGAATACTAAGTAATTACAGAATATCCCCAGCAATTTGGATCTCTTTTTCGATATTCAGGATGGATATAGTAAATAGTAACCGATTCCATAAATTAATGGAATTCACGAAGTAATTGACTTATCTTATTATTATTCTTAATTCTTATTTATCTTTATAGCTAGAACGACCCTCACAAATTGCTGATACTAATTTGTTAAGAATTAATCGGATTGAAGCTATGGCGTCATCATTGGCTGGAATCGAAATATCTGCAATATCTGGGTCACAATTTGTATCGATTA